AAATCAAAATAATTATTTATCGAAATAAAGAATTGTGGATCCAACGTGATTTATTGTATTTTTATAAATATTAGGAAATCAGATTCTTGTAAAAAATACATACATCATGTATTATAAATGATGTATTCTAAAAATACATACATGATGTTATTCTATTCTATTCTACCTTTTAGAAAGAAAAGAACTTAAATCAAAATGCTTAACACCATGGAATCGATTGTATTTTTTTTTAGAAAATTCGAAATTTCGAATAAAAAAGATTTATTATCTTTACGACGATGTTTTTTTTTATTTAAAAGAGGTCAATATGCTTGTCAAGTTTTTGAATTCAAAATGTTGTTTTAGTTCAAACTGGTCTTTTAATCCGATTTTCTTTAAGACTCAATCTTCATGGGGAGATGGGATAAAAAGTTCGTGGAAAGCATGTGGTGAAAGCGGGGGATCCGACACACCAAACCCCGCGAAGGGTAATGATCTCCGTATAAGAGAGGATTCGAAAAATCCAAAACCGAAAGATCCCGAATCTAATGTATCGGATGATACACATCCTGATGATTCGGATGATACACATCCTGATGATCCGAATCATCGGGATGGATCTGATTCGGATCCTAAGCATTCGTATCCTAGGGGTACTCCTCCCCACATTGCGGCTTTGTGGGTTCTATGCGAAGATTGTAATCAATTAAATTATAAAAGACTGTTAAAAGAACGAAATAATATGTGTGAACACTGTGGATATCATTTCACAATGAATAGTCCAGAAAGAATCGAATTTTTGATCGACCCCGGTACTTGGCATCCTATCGATGAAGACATGGCCTCTCCGGATCCCGATCCTTCTGAATCGGATTCGAAGGAGGTTTCAGAAGATCCTTCTAAATGCACGCTTGAAGACCTTCGAAAAGAGATTTCTTTGATCCAAAAGGCGATTCGGAAGAAGATTTCAGAAGATCCTTTTGAATCGGATTCGAAGGAGGTTTCAGAAGATCCTTTTGAATCGGATTCGAAGGAGGTTTCAGAAGATCCTTTTGAATCGGATTCGGAGGAGGAGGACACGCCCTATGAAGATCGTCTTGATTCTTATCGAAAAAAGACAGGATTAAATGAGGCTGTTCAAACAGGCGTAGGTCAACTAAATGGTATTCCTGTAGCTTTTGGGATTATGGAGTTTGAGTTTATGGGGGGCAGTATGGGATCCGTAGTTGGAGAGAAAATCGCCCGTTTGGTTGAGTACGCTATCAATCAATCTCTACCTCTTATTATAGTGTGCGCTTCGGGTGGGGCGCGAATGCAAGAAGGAAGTTTGAGCTTGATGCAAATGGCTAAAATATCATGTGCCCTATTGGATTATGATCAATTCAATAGCAAGTTAGTATATATATCAATCCTTGCATCTCCTACTACTGGTGGGGTAACAGCTAGTTTTGGTACGTTGGCAGATCTCATTCTTGCCGAGCCCAATTCCTACATTGCATTTGCGGGTAAAAGAGTAATTGAAGAAACATTGAAGCAACCAATACCCGAAGGTTCACAAGAGGCTGAACCTTTATTCGAGAAGGGCATATTGGACCAAATCATACCACGTAAACTTTTAAAACACGTTCTGACTGATTTTTTGCAGTTCCACGGCTTCAATCCTTTGAATTCCAATTCAATCAAGTAGAGCGCGCTAAATTCCATTATTTTATTTGTAGGAAACAAGTAGTTAGCTTATCGGAATCAAAGTAAATAAGAATGGAATTCTCTTTGGTGACCTAAGATCTAAGTAATAAAATAAGTCCAAGGAATATAGAACTAAATAAATGGACTTATTCTATCACTTAGATATCTAGATACTTATATCTTTAATAATAACTACGAATTCATAATAATTACAATTCTTAATTATAATTAGTATAAATAAAAAAAAGGATATTAAAAATAAAATAATAACAGGTACAAATAGTAAATCGAGGTACCCATTTTATGACAACTTTCCATTTTCCCTCTATTTTTGTGCCTTTAGTAGGCCTAGTATTTCCGGCAATGGCAATGGCTTCTTTATTTCTTTATGTTCAAAAAAACAAGATTGTTTAGATCTGAGGGGACAAAATCTCATCCGTTTTTTTTTTTGAAACTTAGACTTGTAATATAACACAGATTTTTATTTCGGGAAATATGGTATAACATGTGATTTCCGGCGAACATAAAGGAAAAAGCTCTTATGCCTGCAGAAAATGATCTATGGGTAAATGAATTCTAGCTAGTTTCAAATAGATCAGGGGCGCTGGATGCCTAAAATGTAAAGTTGGTGGATCTATATGTATATTGGGATCATATGAAGGGTATGTTATTAGTTTAGATCTAACCAATTTGATGAATTACTCCTAAAAGTTCACATCAAACTAGTACTAGTTCACATCAAACTAGTGCTAGTTGATGAGAGTTCCTTCGGAAACAAAAAAAATAAAGTCAAAATCATTGGGGGTATTCTCTCAATTCGAATAAAATGAAATCGGAGCAAGTATGAATTGGCGATCAAAACAGTTATGGTTAGAACTTATAACGGGGGCTCGAAAACTAAGTAATTTTTTCTGGGCCCTTACCGTTTTTTTAGGTTCATTAGGATTCTTATTGGTTGGAATTTCCAGTTATCTTGGTAGAAATTTGATATCTTTTGTTCCGTCTCAGCAAATCCCTTTTTTTCCACAAGGGATCGTGATGTCTTTCTACGGGATCGCGGGTCTCTTTATTAGTTCTTATTTGTGGTGCACAATTTCCTGGAATGTAGGTAGTGGTTATGATCGATTCGATAGAAAGGAAGGAATAGTGTGTATTTTTCGTTGGGGATTTCCTGGAAAAAATCGTCGCATATTCCTCCGATTCTGTATAAAAGATATTCAATCCGTTAGAATAGGAGTTAAAGAGGGTCTTTATGCTCGTCGTGTCCTTTATATAGATATCAGAGGCCGGGGGGTTCTTCTGTTGACCCGTACTGATGAGAATTTGACTCCACGAGAAATTGAACAAAAAGCCGCGGAATTGGCCTATTTCTTGCGCGTACCAATTGAAGTCTTTTAAGAAAAGGAACTGAGGCTGAAGAACGAATGTTTTCTCAGCCTCAGCAGGAGGGAAAAATGCAAGAATTCTGTTTTTTTCTATAACAGAACTTAACTGAAGTTTCGTCAGAACATTCAGTCGAGTCAAAGCCGACGTATATGGAACAACCATAAAACAAAACTCTTTTTTTTGTGGTTTTTTATGCGTATCCAAATCCATGCAACTCAATTGAAACAAGTAAGAAATTGAACTACTAGATTTAATTCATCTCATATATCAAACGATTTCGAAAGAAAGAAATTTCTCTTTTTTTTTGAAGTTCAATATTTGTTGGAACTTTAGATGCAGATAAATCATATCTTGTAAATTATTTCCTTTTTGTCAATCGACCTTTTTTTATCCTTTCGTTTGTGTTCTTTACTAACCAATAATGGGTTTTCTTAATAATGATAACTGGCCCATTTCTGTCTTGTTTTGCCGCTCGTTTTTTTTTGATCATCACAATATCTTTCTCCCAATTATTCTATTCTTGGCTATGGGGAATCATTGGAATTCTTTCGAAATATTTTGGATATTTTGATAGAAAAGGAGTTCTTTCGTCTCAAAATCACAATAATATTCATTCCTTAAAGGACTTCTTTCGGTCATTCATCGAAAGGAGACACTTGTTTGGGATTTGATGAATTGAGATATCTGGAAACAATATTTTTGATTATTTCTTCATTCGAATTCGAAGTGGAGTCTTAGTCTATTTCTATATTCTTTCTAGATTCAAACAAAATCACAAATAAAATAGATTCATAGGTTTCGTGTCTAGAACTCATGTTTGAAAGAAATATTCGATCACATAGAGTCGACAAATGAAGCGGGTTAATTAAAAATTCACAGGTGAAAAATGGCAAAAAAGAAAGCATTCACTCCTCTTTTGTATCTTGCATCTATAGTATTTTTGCCCTGGTGGATTTCTCTCTTATTTACTAAAAGTATGGAATCTTGGGTTACTAATTGGTCGAATACTGGTCAATCCGAACTTTTTTTGAATGATATTGAAGAAAAAAGTATTCTAGAAAAGTTCATAGAATTAGAGGAAATCCTCTTCTTGGACGAAATGATCAAGGAATACTCGGAGACACATCTACAAAAGCTTCCTCTAGGAATCCACAAAGAAACGATCCAATTAATCAAGATACACAATGAGGATCGTATCCATACGATTTTGCACTTCTCGACAAATATAATCTGTTTTGTTATTCTAAGCCTTTATTCTATTTTAGGTAATGAAGAACTTGTTATTCTTAACTCTTGGGCTCAGGAATTCCTATATAACTTAAGTGATACAGTAAAAGCTTTTTGGATTCTTTTATTAAGCGATTTATGTATGGGATTTCATTCACACCACACTTGGAAACTAATTATTTGTTCTGTCTACAAAGATTTTGGATTTGATGATAATGATCCAATTATATCTTATCTTGTTTGCATTTTTCCAGTTGTTCTGGATAGTATTTTTAAATATTGGGTTTTCTCTTATTTAAATCGTGTATCTCCGTCACTTGTAGTTATTTATCATTCAATGACTGATTGATAAATGATCCACCGATATGAATCTAATTAATTAGAATGTTTCTTACTTTGTAGTTCTACATAAGCATTAAAAACTTTCTATCCGGGGGATTTTCATCCTATAGTATTTCAGTAAAATGATTCCAGTAATATAGCAGAATCGTGGATAGGGAACTATATTAGCGACCTACCCAATTTATTGTAGAAATTTTCGGATCAATGATTAGACCATGCAAACTAGAAATACTTTTTCTTGGATAAAGGAACAGATTACTCGATCTATTTCCATATCGCTCATGATATATATCATAACTCGGACATCCATTTCAAGTGCATATCCCATTTTTGCACAGCAGGGTTATGAAAATCCACGAGAAGCGACTGGGCGTATTGTA